AACCGAACCGCCAAATAACAGGAAGGCGCACAAAGTAACTAATAAAAGATTAACCTCATTATTAGAAATCAAGTTATTGAATATTTCAAACAAATCCCGAAATTCCAAACTACCTGTTATCCAATAAAGACCCAAAATTCCCAATAATAAACAAAAATCCCCTACCCGATTAGTTACAAACGCTTTTTGACAAGCATTTGCCGCAATAGGACGTGTGAACCAAAAACCTATTAATAGATAAGAACACATTCCAACCAATTCCCAAAAAATATAAATTTGTATCAAATTAGAACTAGTAACCAATCCCAACATTGAAGTATTAAAAAAACTCATATAAGCAAAAAATCTCAAATATCCTTCATCATGAGACATATAATTGTCACTATAAATAAGAACCAGAATTCCAACAGTAGTAATCAATATTAACATAATAGAAGTAAGTGAATCGATCAAGTAGCCAAACTCTAAAGAAAGATCATTATTTATAGTCCAAGACCATACATATTGATAGATAGAACTGTTATTTATTTGATGAATAAACAGATTCACCGAAAAAATCGTAACTATACTTAATAATAAAACACTAGGAAAAGCCCACATACGGCGAATATTTTTTGTTGCCGCGGGAAAAAGGAGAAGTCCCACTCCTATTAAGATAGGAACTGGAAGTGGAATGAAGGGTATGATCCACGAAAGTTGATGTGTATATTCCATACAAAAAAAAATGAAAAAAAAATGGATTCTTAATGAGTTTTGTTTCTTATTCGCCAATTTTATCTCTTTTGAAAGGGTTCAGTTAATAAAAAAAAGAAAATTAAGATAAAAAATAGAATTATCCACTGTTCATTATTCTGAATTTTTGTCCAATATTTCCGAAAGTACGAAGTTAAAATGGCTCAAATGATATGACCAAATTACTAGTTAAAAATAAACTTTTTTATTTTTATGTAATATTAAGAAATTAAGATTTTTAAATTATTATTATACAAAAATTGATATCCAGAGAGTGGGGATAAATAATTACACCAAAACTAAAAATATTACTTTATTTTGATATCAATCATAAAAAATAATCCATCTGATTGAAATAAGAACTTTTTTTAGGTTTTTTTTTATTCCGAATCATTAATTTGTTTTGGCACTAATTTATTATTTTCCATTTCAAGAAAAAAAAAAAAGACATATATCTTTGGAAAAAGTTTGTAAAAAAGGTTATGATATTCAACAGTTTACTAAAAAAGGAATCAAGATAGATGATTTTTTTTTCATTTTTTTAAATCATCTATCTTTTTAACGACCAAGTAAGCGGGATAAAGATAAGGGTTGGGTTCTTAAACTTTTTGATGTATTTTATTCCATATACATATATAAATAAAAAAAAAAAAAAAGAACGATATATAATATATATATAAATTTATATAATTAATATAAAAGGGTAGTTTTTTTGTAAGAATTACATAAATAAACGATTATTAGGACAAAAGAAGACTATGTTATTTTTACAAATCCATATTCCTTATGAAAAGGAGTAGAATAGTATAATTTAGAAAAACAAATAGATAAGAAAGATATATGTCTAATCTAACAATTCATTTTGAACAATAGATGTCTTTCACATCCAACTATAGTAATAAAAAAACTAGTCTCATTTTGGGATGGCAGCTCCAAAAAAACGCACTTCTATATCAAAAAAAAGGATTCGGAAAACAATTTGGAAAAAGAAGGGATATTGGGTAGCATTGAAAGCTTTTTCGTTAGCAAAATCTCTTTCTACGGGGAACTCTAAAAGTTTTTTTGTGCAACAAATACAAACACTGGAATAATCTGAATTAACTGGACTCAGAGAACAGTCTAATTTCAAAAAAGAGTTTCGTATATATATATTGAAATCTTTTGAAGATTATTGGTTTTTTAGTCTTTTATTTTTATATTATATATATTAATTTAATTATATTCGTTTTGCTTTTTTTTGATAGTTTTTTTTAGTTTCTGTATCTTATAGATATTTTTATACAAACAAAAAATAAAAAAATGAGATAAGATTAAGATATAAGTAAAAATTTCTATTTGTTAATGTTTTGAACTGTTCAATAGAAAATTGACCTCATTTTTGTTTTGAAATTGGCTTTTTTTGAATTAGAATTCTTTAATGTTTCGGTTTCTGAAATGCAAGATTTCTTTCCAAAAATTGGATATTTCGGAAAGAAATCTTGCATTTGAATCGACTCTTTCAATCTCGACGATTGACTAAAAAAAGTTTATTATGATTTCGAGCAAGCCGCTATGGTGAAATCGGTAGACACGCTGCTCTTAGGAAGCAGTGCTAGAGCATCTCGGTTCGAGTCCGAGTGGCGGCATGGCATCTTTTTTTTCTAAAAGAGTAAGTCCTATAATGAATTCAATTCCCAATTTCCGTTCATATAATTAGGAGATCTTTTTTTTATATGATATTTTCAACTTTAGAGCATATATTAACTCATATATCGTTTTCGGTCGTATC